TATGGGATTCATTATGGTTATGTTATTATTTTTATTTTTTTTTTTTTGAATTAATGAATTTTCCAATAAAATACTTAAATACTGAAGAAATTTCTTAAGTTTAAGTTAGTTATGAGGTCTCATCATGTCAATTGTTAAAAATCTCCTTTGTTGAAACGCTTCCTAATATACAAATACAATACCAATACAAAGGAAAAGATAAAATAAAAAATTTTTTATTTTACTAAACTAAGAACGAAAGGGAACAAAGCGAGTGGATCCGCTAATTCCTTATTCCTTATCCTCAAATCAGTTCTTCCCAGAGTATTTTTTTTTACATTTTGATTCTACGATTAAATGAAAAATTAAACAAAAGGATTTGCAAATAAAAGAGCTAATGCCACGACCAGTCCATAAATTGTTAAAGCTTCCATAAAAGCCAGACTAAGCAATAAAGTACCTCGTATTTTGCCCTCTGCTTCTGGTTGTCTCGCAATACCTTCTACAGCCTGGCCCGCAGCAGTACCTTGACCAACCCCAGGTCCAATAGAAGCAAGCCCTACAGCCAATCCAGCAGCAATAACGGAAGCAGCAGAAATAAGTGGATTCATAATAAGTTCCTCGCACAAAAAAAAATGGTTAATGATACAACCAACTAAGAAATTAGTACTTATCTTTTTCTACTTCTACTTTGACTATTTATTTTACTACTATATTCTTTTATTCAATTCACAATCACAGAAAAAAGAGAAAAAGTACTAATATTTAAATCCATCTAAATGGAGTGGACTAGAAAAAAAAAAAAAAAAAGATCGAGATAATTCCTATCTAGCTAGTAAATAACATAGAACCTTTTTCTTCCATAATGTAAATCACCTGCAATTTTTCTTCTTTTAAATTTTATTTTGGAACAATTCTTCGAAACATACACAAGGATTGATGTTTATAGGCATTAGATATATCAATATATCATATATGTAGTAAGGCCTCTTTATCTTCCAAATTCTGCAATATAATATTATAATCTAATATATCTTGCTTCATATAGACATAAATAGATGCAGCTATTTGCATTTTATTCTACAACCCTGTGAATTATATTTAATCCTGCATTGCTTGAATTGGGATAAACTAAAAAAAAAGAATATTTCAAAATGATAAAGTTAGTCAATGATGACCCTCCATGGATTCACCTATATAAGCCGCAGCCAAAGTTGCAAAAATAAGAGCTTGAATACCACTTGTAAATAATCCAAGAAACATGACAGGTATAGGAACTACTGAAGGCACTAAAGAAACAAGAACAACAACTACTAATTCATCAGCCAATATATTCCCAAAAAGTCGAAAACTAAGAGATAAAGGTTTTGTGAAATCTTCTAGGATATTAATTGGTAAAAGTATTGGAGTTGGTTGAATGTATTTCCTGAAATATCCCAATCCTTTTTTGCTAAGACCTGCATAGAAATATGCCACTGACGTGGGTAAAGCTAAAGCAACAGTAGTGTTTATATCATTCGTGGGCGCAGCTAACTCCCCATGAGGTAACTTTATAATTTTCCAAGGTAAAAGAGCACCTGACCAATTAGAAACAAAAATAAATAAAAACATTGTTCCAATAAATGGAACCCAAGTCCCATACTCCTCTCCAATCTGAGTTTTGCTCAAATCTCGAATAAATTCAAGAACATATTCGAAGAAATTCTGACCGTTGGTCGGAATTTCTTGTGGATTCCGAATAGCTATGATGACTGAACCTAATAAGATAGCAATTACAACCCAAGAAGTAATAAGTACTTGGACATGAATTTGTAAACCTCCTATTTGCCAATAAAAATGTTGGCCTACTTCTACGCCCGATATATCGTATAACCCTTTGAGTGTTTTAACGGAACTTGGTATAACATTCATATTGTCCTCTAACAGAAATCAAACTTAAAAAAAGTAATTATTTTGATTCAACCATCTCTTTAATATACAATATACGTTCACTCATGAATTTCAGTTATGAATCGTTTATTTAGGATACCAAGAAATCACATAAAAAAATACCAATCATTTTCTATTTTTTCTTTAATATTCAAAACATAGTTCAAACTCTAAAAAATGCAAACCAAAATAGTAACAATCAAAGAAAGTTCACCAAAAACGAACTAAAAATATTCTTCATTATAAGATAATCAAACATTTTTTATATAACTAGAACGGCCCTCACAAATTGCAGATACTAATTTGGTAAGAATCAATCGAATCGAAGCTATAGCATCATCGTTGGCCGGAATAGAAATATCTGCAAGATTTGGATCACAATTTGTATCGATTAAACAAATCGTCGGAATACCCAAAATGACACATTCTCGAAGAACCATATATTCTTCTTGCTGATCAACGATAATTACAATATCGGGCAATCCCGCCATATATTTGATCCCACCCAGATATGTTTGCAAGGTAGATAATTTTCTCTTTAACATTGCTGCATCTCCTTTAGGGAAACGGTTGAGTTTCCCCATCTTTTGTTCTGCTCTTAAGTCCCTAAATTTCTGAAGTCTTGTTTCTGTAGTAGACCAATTCGTTAACATACCCCCAAGCCATTTTTTATTAACATAATGACATCGAGCCCTTATTGCTGCTGATGCTACTAAATCCGCTGCTTTCTTTTTGGTGCCAACGATTAAGAATTTTTTCCCCCTACTTGCTGCATCAAAAACTAAATCGCAGGCTTCTGATAAAAAATGAGCAGTTAGAGTAAGATTTGTAATATGAATACCTTTACGCTTTGCAGAGATGTAAGGAGCCATTTGAGGATTCCATTTCTTAGTACCATGACCAAAATGAACTCCTGCTTCCATCATTTCTTCCAAATTGATGTTCCAATATCGTCTTTCCATTTTCCCACACTTTCTCTTTTTTTTTTCAAAGAGATTCAGTACCCTGTGAAATAAAGAATTGTTCCGACGGAACCTTCTACCAGGATTTACCATTGATTTACGACCCAAACCATCAATTTAATTTAATTCTTTATTTTTTTTTTTCATTGATTACCAAATCCATAATCGGACCAGAGAGTTCAAATTAAAAAAACGAACTTCTTGTTAGGAATTACTAAATAACATTACGTATACGTAAATGATTGGTCTGATGTCTCATGGAAATTGTTTGGGGTGCAAGAACAAAAGAATTCTCTATGGTGTAAAAGAATATCTATCATTTCTAACTCGAATAGATTCTTCCCTTTTCTTTTCATTTTCAAATGAATGTTTTTATCTTGCTTTGAACGATGTACTAATTTTTTGAACCCGGTACCAACCGGTATAATCCCCCCCAGAACAACGTTCTCTTTCAGGCCTTTCAACCAATCAATACGACCTCGTAGAGCAGCTTTTGCTAAAACTCGAGCAGTTTCTTGAAAACTCGCTTCGGATATGAAACTTTGAGTATTAAGAGATGACTTCGTTATTCCCAATAAGATTGCCCGATAACAGATTGCTTCGTCTAAAATACGCCCTGCTCGCTCTGCTCGCAACAATCCTATTAATTCCCCAGGTGAAAAAACATTAGACATTCCATCTTCTGAAACCAACACTTTTGATGTTACTTGACGTACAATAATCTCTATATGTTTATTATGAATCTGTACCCCCTGGGATCGATAAACTTTTTGGATCTTATTAACCAAAGAGATACGACTTTGGGCTATAGTTAGTTCAGCTCCAATCAAGAATCCCCAGGGGATCCCAAGAATCCTTCGGATACGTTCGTCCCAACCTTCAACTCTCCTTTCAAGGTTCATCGATATTGAATCAATTGAACGAACTTCTAAAATTTGTTCCACTTTTGGAAGACCTTGCGTTATGTCACCGGATCTCGATTTTTCATATAGAAATGTAATTAATCTATCTCCTTCATAAAAGGTTTCCCCATAATGGCCATGAACAGTTGTTCCTGGAGTGACCAAATAGGGCTTAGCCGATCTTATAACTAAAGAGTCAACATGAACAATGAAAATTTGACCAGATTTTTTTATGCGTGATCCATATTTCAATAGACATACATTTTCACAAAGGAATTGTCCAAGGCTAATTATTGTCCATGTCTCTTCACAAGAATTGTAAGGGAGAAAACACCAATTCAAAAGGAATGAATTCCAAATGATGTTACTGCAGGGATCGGAATTAGAAATTCTTCTATTTTCATCTAGGAAAAAGTATTGAAATGGAAGTACTTGAAGCGCTTGGAAAGTCTGTTGAAAATTTTCAAGTAACAAATATTTATTTAAAAAGACTTGATTAGAAGTTCTTAAATAGGAAGATGAACAAAAATTCACTATTTTAGGCACAATAGTACCTAAGGGACCCAACAAATCCCTAATTGGAGTCATAGGATCCGATTCTTTTGTCGCATTATTATATCTCGAAGTATTGAAGAGACCAATTCGAGAACAATTAGATGATGACAAAATTATGAAAGATTGGCATTCCTTATTTCGATTCAACAACGTACCAAGAATTTCCTGATGTTGGGGAATTGATTGAATCTTCGCCTTGGAATCAAAAGGATTTATATGGGTACGATCTAATCTCTTATTGGAAATAAATCCTGAACCTGCCATATCATACCTTTTTATGGTATACAAAATAGTGGACTTTACTAACTCAATTCGGATGAAATCACGGAGCAGATCATTTGCCCTTATTTTAACAAAAGAAGCATGAATCTCTTCTTCTTCTATAGAACCCCTTTTTTCTTGGTCCCAATTCAATACTAAACAAGCTCGAACTAATTGAATACTTGTGTGAGAAATTCCTCGAATTGACTTACCATTTCCATAAAGTATATAATTGACAATTCGAAGTTGGACATTATCCTTTTCCTGCAAGAGATCCTGAGAGAAAAGTGTTGCTAAATTAATCCCATCAGCTATTTCATATGTGACTACGGGCCGAACCAAAACAAAATATTTTTTTTTTGTAGGTGTGATCCGTTGAACATAGATCCAATTTTTCAATTTTTTTGATACTTTAGAATTTTTTTTTTCCATTCCTGGTGGTATCAAAATGCCGCTGTGCTTAGATATTTTATCCATCTCTCCAGGAAAATGAATATTTCCAGAAAAAATTTTCAGTTCCATACTTTTTTTTTTTCTCTCCACTCGGACTAATCCACCTACTCGACTTCTTGTATTTCTATTTAAAGCAAGTCGTGTATCTACTCCAACGATACTATTGTTCCGAACCATTATGGGCGAAGATCCGGGTAAGATATGCACTTCTTCGGGAATAAAAAAAAATTGATCTACTTTCATTTCCTTTTGGTATTTCGGACTAAATTCTTTTGTTCCTCGATACTCAATCAAATCTTCTTTTTTTACCTTTGAATCTACTTCGACAATCCCATATTTAGTAATTCCCGAACTGCTTCTTCTGTATCGCGGATCATCAAAATAAGCAAGAATACTATTTCTACGTAAAATACCTTTTATAGGTATTTTCATCGAAATACCAAAACAGGGTATTAGTTTCTTTTCTCGTTCTTTATCATATTGTAAGGGAATCACGAATCTATTTCTTCGCTTTTTCGCCAAGTAATCATCGGAATTCTCTTGACGAATAGAAGTAGAAGGATCTATGAGATTCCAATGATCGTTAGATATTATTCTATAAGGTTTTGAATAGTTAAGAATTTCCCTATCTTTTTTACCAAAAGTATCCAACAATTTATGTCTTACTTTATCATTAGTCAGTGAGAGATCAAAGATATGTCTTTCTTCGACAGAAAAAGAATTAGCATTCATTTGATCTTGATCCTTATGGAGTGAAAAAGACACTATATTGGATCTGCATATACCTCCTGCTAATATCCATAAATGATTTGTTTTTGGTAATAGATGAACATTACTATATGGATATTCGAGCGCATGATAGCCATCAATACTCCAGTGCATTTCTCCTTCCGACTCAGAATAAATATGTTTTTGAACCCTCTCTTTAAAATGAAAAGTGGACGTTCCGGCACGAATCTCGGCAATCACTTGTTCTGATTCTACATATTGATTATTTTGAACTAAAATCAAACTCTTTGTTGGAATATTCACATTATGTAGAATATCTCGACTCTCAATAGTTACATACAAATCTATAAAACATATAAAAGCAGGATGCCCATGACGGGTACGTATGGGATGAACCAAATCCTCATCAAATTTTATTTTTCCATTAGAGGGAGCTCGTACATGTTCGGCAGTACCACCTGTGAATACTCCGCCGGTATGAAAAGTTCTTAATGTTAGTTGAGTCCCCGGTTCCCCGATTGATTGACCCGCAATAATGCCTACGGCTTCTCCCAACTCGACCAGGTCACCATGAGTAGGGCTTCGGCCATAACATAATTGACAGATCCAAGATGTACTCCTACAAGTAAAAGGGGTTCGAATATATATTGGGTGTGCTCGAAATGTTATGAATCGATTGACAAGCCCAATTCCAATATCTTTATTTCGAGTGGCAATGCATCGTAGACCGATATATATATCATCTGTTAATACACGACCAATTAGTGTTTGAACAAAAGTATTTTCCGTCATACCATTTTGAGGACTCACGGAAATACCTCGGAAAGTACCACAATCCGTTCTACGTATAAGAATGTGTTGAACTACTTCAACAAGCCTACGTGTGAGGTATCCAGCATCTGATGTTCGTACAGCAGTATCTACAACTCCTTTGCGAGCTCCGTAGCAAGAAATTATATATTCTGTCAAAGAAAGCCCTTCGCGTAAATTGCTTTGAATGGGTAAATCAATCATTTGTCCTTGAGGATCTGACATTAATCCTCTCATACCTACTAATTGGTGTACTTGAGATGCATTTCCTCTAGCCCCAGAAAAGGACATTAGATAGACTGGATTAGAGGGATCAGTCATCCGAAAATTAGGATTCATTTCTTGTCTCAAATATTCACTTGTAGCATACCATATCTCAATGGATTGACGTAATTTTTCTACCACGTGTACATTCCCATAATGATGGTTTTTCTCTAAAAGAAAACTTTGTTGTTCAGCGTCTTGAACTAACCATCCCTTAGATGGTATTGTTAAAAGATCATCAATTCCTAATGAAATAGATGTAGCGGTGGCTCGCTGGAAACCCAAAGTCTTCACTTGATCCAGGATATGTGATGTATATGCCATTCCGAAATGATCTATTAATCTGCTAATAAGTTGTTTCATAGCAATTCCATCTATCACCTTATTGTGAAAGACCAGATCGGTCCGTTCTGCCATAAGGACCCCCATATTCTGCTGAGTAAAATTCCACAATGGGCCTAGGTCAGTGATTCGAAAACTTCCTTTCCTCAATCTTGATTCACACAGAAATTCATAAATTATGATACCAGTGAAATTGGGGGAGACCCGAATTCCTACGAGTATGGGCATCGCTAATAGAATTTGTTATTTTTTATATAGCATATGAGTTAGTTAGATACTATGAGTAGGCCTGCCAAAACCCCTGTATGGCTTCT